GTTGTCTTTCTTCCTATATTGAATAAATACCTGAGTTGCTCTTTTATATGTGAGCGTAGACAAGCAGGAGTATCTTGATTAGGAGGCAGATCTAGCGCGATTTCCCATTCAAGCTTGGGAAAGGAGGTAGACGCTCCATCACCCGAATTCTCTCCTGCGCATTCATATATTTCCACCAACCCTGAGAAAATAATAATAATAATAATAAAAACACAGATAGAAATGGAAAAAAGAATCTCGATAGTAGTTCCATGAACAATCCTTTGCGGGATTGGATTTTTTTTATAGTGAAAATGCCATAAAGTGCGAACCAAGATCCATGATACGAAAACCAAAATCAGAATGAGGAAGAAAAAGATATCGTGATGCAAGTCTATTATTCCTTGCATCATAGGTGTTGCTGCGTCTTGAGATCCTAATTGCCATGGTTCCCCTGCATTCCAAGGGAGCTCTACTGGAGAGACGGTGAGAAATAGCCAGTCTAGAACAATCATTTGCTTTTGTTTATTCTTTTATACTGCTCTGCTCCCCCTTTAAAAGAGAGACTTAGAACTAAACGAAAGCTTTTCTTGGTTGTTAACCAACTAACAGCATGGGAAAAAGTTCACTGACTTACTTACGAAATTGCAAATTCCGATCGTTTGATTTGCATATGTTAAGCATAGCAGCACGATTGGAGCTTCTTAGGACTTAGGTTACTGCCTATGAGCTTCAACCTTTACGCCAAAGCTTACTTCTTGCTTTCTGGGATCGGTACACCCGCTTCTTCCCCTTCTCTTTACTTACCTTTCCTGACCTCGCAGACCCACCGCTCCGATTGAGTACAAAGCCCCGCGGGCGGCTAGGGTTTAATAACAACTTTCTTTTTCTAACGCTATTCTTAAATTCTGAACGACTATGTATTCTGTTCTATGTTTCATCTTAGAGATCCCGCTAATAATAATAAAAAGAGGCCGATCTCTATTTAAGATAAAAGAACTGTCAAGAAGAGTTTCGCTCCGTCCTCTTTCTTTTGCTTTTTTCTTTCTCTCTTTGCCGCTCACGTCACCTACGTTTTCGGGGGTCCCCATAGCCCTGGAAAGAGGAAGAAGATCAAGCATTATTAGAGGCGAAAGCCGGCAGCAGGAAGAAAGGAAAGCCTAAAGCTAATTGCAACTGAGCGCTAGCAGGGAGAGGGGGGCGAAGGCCCGCTCGACATAGTACGAGGCTAAGGGTCGCCCTTAAATACAGGCTATATGTAGATATAATAGAAAGGTAACGGTCAACATTAGCTTTATTAGAAGGGGTTTAGCGATGCCTACATTAGACTACCTGAAACTACCGTTACCTGAGACTACCTTTAGACAGTACTGGTACCATAGATAGATAGAGTAGTGGTATGCGATATAGAGATAGGCGGACGGACGGTAGATCTGCTCTATCATCTAATATAGTGAATGCCGATTGCAATCCGGAAAGAGACTTTGAGAAAGCACTCTCTATCTTCAACTAGTAGAGTAGCTAAGCGAACTGGGCTACTTTCACTGGTTTCATTTCCCTTTCAAGGGACAAGGCAAGAGTGCTTTCTCGAGGGGTTAGATCCAGGCATGATCTTGCCAAAAGGGGTGTTTACGCTTCACGCCCTACTTTCCTTTCCATGGTATAGCTAACCCCTAATTATACGCTGACCCGCTTGCTTGCCCATATCAAAGAAGGGAGCTTCGGTCTCGCTTGCAGCCTCCTGGAATGCTGGATACTTACCTACAATCTTGCTTAGTCGAGGAACGATGTGTGCTAACCTTCTAACCATATTGGTATCTCACTCTTGAAAAAAGCATTTCACCCCGGCCCGTCTACTATTTATTTATATGTAATTGTTCGTTCGCTTGACCTGGGAGTTCGGTTATGAAATACCCTCCCTTTATTAGTATTAGTAAGCCCCTGCGGGAAACCACTTAATAGTGTGCAAAACCCCTTGGGACAACCAATTAGAATACCAAAAGGAGGATGAACCATCTCCAAGAACCACTCGTACGCCTGCTTGCATGCTCCACCTTCTTCAATCTTCCCCAAAATCGATTACGACTCAAGCCACCCCTCCTATTCTTCATATAGACCGCCCATAAACCTGAGGAGACCTCATACTTCCACCAGATTTTGCACGAATAAGCCTGGAGAATATCATTCATACCGCGAAGACCCAAGCAACTCATATGTATCGCTATGGCATGGCTGTTTTCCCTTATCTCGCTTCAACGTAATGTCGTCATTCGCTCGGTCGTATTAACCTCCGGTCTAAGAGACCAGAACCTCCCTCATAGTAAACTTCCTTTCGGAACCTACGTAACCTCATTCTTCGCTCATATCGTCGGCTATCTCATCTTCATTTCTTGATGCATGAGTTGTGAAAACAGAGATTGGTTTGTCTTTCGCCTAGAGCATAATTCCACTTCATAATATCAGTTTCTATCGTCAGGGTTAATCCAATCATTCTATCCGGATCTTTATTCCGAATATCTTAGATCGAACATCACAAGTCTACCATAGCACATGGAGGTAAACCAAAGTAGACAAGAATGTGATTGTCATCCTGAGTTCTGCACTTCAACTGTCGATTGTGCATTATCCATCGACAAGTTCGATTGATGCGCCGAATAGTAATAGTAGGTGCAAGACTAAACTGAAAATCTTCAAATATAGCTGCATTGCGAGCCCTCCAAAGCGGAACAGCCCAAGATCCCTAGAACTTGCCTGACTTGCTAACTTAGAGACTAGCCCGCTTGACCTTCTTGCTATTTTAAATAGTGTTTTTGCCTGAATTGATCACATAAAGTAAATCAATATTCAGCCCTGAACATGGATTCTCGATAACTAGCTTGCCTAAGTTTCTTTGGCCTATATCTTCCGGTCTTTCGCTATTCCCACAGTCCCTTAGCCCTACCGGCTCTCGGTCTATCCCATATTCGCGGAACTTGCTTAATGTCGGAAGTCGGATAATAAGCTGGAAGGGAAGTTTATTTAATTAAGTAGGCGGCTAGTCCATCTACCTCATCCAAGTGGAGCGGCTCCTGGATTGACCGGTGGTTTAATCAAGGAAATTCTTCGTCGGCCGAGAACGAGGGGGGGCGGGACATTTCTCTCCTTTTTTAGGGGAAGAGAGAGGGAAGAAGCTGCAGCGTCACCTCACGAACTTCTTACTGGGGCAGTACTATAGGCATTTGCGAGTGTTTGGATGCTTGTTCATATTCCTGCGCAGTTAAGAGAGAAATTGTCCCCAGAATGGATTGATTTAGGCTTCCCTTGGCTTGATTCATCCCCTGGACCAAGGAATCGGGCTAATGCCTTGGCCCGGACAGACTGAGTTAACCGGGGCAAAGAATTAGTTGCATCCCCTTTACTTTCACCCTTAGGACAAAGAAAACTATACCGTTCGGTAGCCATACCTATGACTTCCTTCACTCGGTCCTAACAATCAGAGGGATATTCTAATAGGCCCTTTCGGGCGCCTGGTCGCTTCTCAATCTTAGAAGGGCTCGGACGTTATCTTCTTTAAATTGTGACGTGCAGCCTCATACTCTTTTTTGGATCATCCGATATTAGCATGGGCACCGTAATTCAAAGCTTACTGATGGCCTTTGTTGAGTTGGCGATCCAAGCCTTGCTGTAGAGTTCGATTGCGCGCTTTCATATCTTTCTGTTCTGATATAGAATAGCTACCCCAGTGCCAGGGAAGTGACTAGCTCTCACTCTTTTAGGATAGCAGGACTTACGTTTCCTGGTTGACCTGTACCTTTTTGGGGAAAGATCACCGGGCGTTCTAGGGGAATTCAATCCTTGTTGACACTTTCCTTAAAGCTTGAAAGGCCCACAGAAAGGCATGAAGAACGGATTTTCTCAGTTTCAATCTATACCCGCGTAAGAAAGAGTACTACTCTTCCAACTGCTTATGGATTTTGGAGATTAGCGGTTCGCACATAGCTATCTACTTTAAAGTGGGAGACCGAGGGCTCCCACGGTACAACCAGAAATCTTTCTAAACTCCTTCGTTCTCCCTCTCAGGAAGGGGACCTATTTCACCGTAGCTAGTCGAGCCCAACATGAACTAAGCTCATTTTACACCGCTCATCAGATAGTGTTCTGGTTATCGGCTTTTGCGATCCAGAAAGGCACGCTTAAACGTATTTACAGGATCTTTAACCCTTTCCTGTGGGCTGAGCCAGAACTCAAAAGAGAAAAATCATTCCTTTAGCATGAAAGGATGTCTGTCGGCCGAAGGCGGAAGGAAGGCTGGGGGGTCCGGAGGCTTTGGGATTGCAATCTTGCTGCGCTACTTTAGCATGGATGGAATAAAGTTTGAAACTAACCTTGCTTATGGGTCAATTGAATCCAGGAACACTACACTACATTCGCGGGAACACCTTCTGGGATGTACGTCCATCCTACCACAACACCTCCAACGGAGATCGATACTCTCGATCGGAGACGTTCTTCAAAGGTATATCAGATCCATCATCGGGGATGGCTCGAATACTAACGTTTGGAGCGATATTTGGCTTTCAGAGGGAAGCTTGATCGATCTATTCGGAGAGAGAGTGATCTACGATTCTGGCTCATCCGAAACCCGGGACCAGTAGACGGAAGATGTGGAAACAGAGTTTCATCCTAGAAAATCAAACTTTAACAAGGTCCCGATCAGGGTCAAACTACCCTTCCTTTCCCTTTTTGGGAAAGAAAGTACTTGAAAAATCCACTACATCACATCGGTGAATTTGTTAAGGCGGGGGGACCACTTTACAGGCATGGTATCAGGAACTGCGCTCGCATCTGCTTCAGAGTGGACCTGGAAGGCTACCGGACTCAATCAACCTGCTAAGAGTACTGAACGGAAGGAAAGAGGTTTGGAATTCCACATTGGTCTATCAATTCCTTTCTTTTGAATAGAAACAGGGGCTTTGAACTAGAGTGAAAGCGGGTGGCATTCCCCTATTTGTATTTGAGAGAGTTTCATCGTCGTCTGCTGTCTCTGCTCTGTTCATTTCTGATTCCGCGGCGCTAGGCACCGAAAGCTTCAGTCAACACAGTCCTATCTCTTTTGGGGGAAGAGTTGAAGGAAAGTGGCAGCTAATTGAAATTCTTCTGTCTCCCTATTAGACAAGGCAATTTCTTTCACTTCAGACAGCTAGAGAGAAAGAGTGCCCGATCCACTATCAGGTGACGGAGCCATTGGGCCAATCGATAGGGGAAAAGGAGCTCAGCACCATGGGGGGGCAAGTCCTATTCCAAGCCCGGATAGAATTGAAGCCGAATAAATAAGAGCAGCGCGTAAGCAAGAGTCTGAATGGTCTAATCGGTCACCTAGCTCCCTATCGATATATATTCGAGCGGGATCCAATGAGTTTGAATTTGATCTTTCTTTATGAGTTCTTGCTGCGATTTCAGGTACATTACTATTAAAGGCTTGAGCGGCCTCAGCTGCTTTCCTTAGTTCCCGCTCATGCAGAGGATTCAAGATTAGAGCCGAGTCCGAGTCTTCATTTGAACTTCTTTATGATGAGAGAGCTGACCCCGAATCCTGCTGTTCTTCCTGGGAATCCGTCTTTGATAGAGCTCTTGCCCGAGAGATCTTTGCTTTTCGTTGAGCTCTTTTCCTTTCCGTTGCGTTTAGCTAGGCTAGGATCCTAATAACCTATTAACTCTAATTCCTTCCTCTTCCTGAGCGGATCCCTATTGGTGGACTCATCTTGGCCATTCCCTTGTGGGTAAAAAGGAGTGGATTTCTCATGGTCTGAACTCTCAATCTGATCGAACAAGCCGTAAGGGCTTTCGTCAGCGTTAGAATGCGTCTTCAGGTACTACTATTGGTGATTCCTCATCTGATTCCCTAAACGTGAGATTTTCCGGGAAAATCCTTATCCTTAAAGATTCTCTGGGAAAGGGCTCCGTAACATCTATCTCAAAAGAAGGAAGGACATTCTATTATGCCTTCTCTCCATTCCCGGCCGTAGCACGGGCAAATCTATCTTCAACGGTTTCCCTGCCACAGGCGACGTCATCACCGGTGGATTGATTAAACATCTCAACATCCGATCAAAAGCATCCTGTTGCTCAGTGCCCCATATGAAGGGATCTCCATCTTTTACTCGCAACAAAGGCGAAAACGGCTTAATCTTTCCTGACAAGTTGGATATGAAGCGTCTGATAAAATGGATTTTTCCTACCAACGGTTGAAGCTCCTTCTTGGTAGTCGGTAGCTTGGCATGAATAATGGCCCTCGCCTTTTCAGTATCTACTTCGATGCCCCCTTCATGCATCATGAATCCCAAGAAGTTGCCTTTGGTCATGGCGAAGGTACACTTAAGTGGGTTCAGCTTCCATTTCTATTTCCTCATCCTCATGAACGCTTTCTCCAAGTCAACCAGGTGCTGGTCAAAAGTGTGAGATTTAATCACCACGTCATCGATGTAGACTTCTAAACATTCGCCTATCAGATCGTGGAATATGTAATTCATGGCTCTTTGATAAGTCGCCCCAGCATTCTTAAGACCAAACGGCATTACACGCCATTGAAAAATACCAAGGGCCCCGGGGCATCTGAATGCCGTTTTCGGCACATCCTCCTTTGCAATGTAAATCAGATTATACCCTGCGTTTCCATCCACAAAGGTTTTGTATCTGTAACCAACTAACCGATCGATCAATACCTCAGCAATCGGCATGTGATATTCATCTTTGGGCGATGCGAGATTCAGATTGCGGAAATCTGTACAAACTCGTGTCTTCCCATTCTTTTTAATGACTGGCACCACATTGGATAGCCATTCGACGTAAATGGCCACTTCAATGAACTCAACCGCTAGCAACCTCAGTATTTCCTCCTTCACTTTTGCGTGATCGGCTCTTCCAATTTCCTAGGTGGTTGTTTGTAGGGCCTGTAACCAGGTTGAAGAGGAATTTATTGTTCGACCAGACTGAAGTCCAAACCAGGCATTTCAGTGTAGTCCCAAGCAAAACAATCTCTGTATTGCTTCAAAAGATTTACAAGTAATTGCATTTCGCCAGCCTCTAAAGCTAAGTTTACATAGGTAGGCTTATGGTCATTGCCCAACCCTAGATTTTATTCTATAGTACTAGTCCAATTTTGGGAATTTACATCATCTAACTTGGCCGGTGCTACGGCCAGTTCATTCAAATCGATGACATCCTGATCTGCTTCTGGGTCCACCTCATAACGGATGTCTTCCCAATTAATCGCCGGATCTTCTTGCTCCATAACTCTTCGCTCGGCCACATACTTTATCACCTTCTCGATAACATCTTTTCTGGCCCGAGCCTCCGAGAGTTCATGATCTAGTTCTGTTGCATCCAAACCTCTTAGTTGATCAAGACTCTGAATCTTCAACCTCTTCGACATGATACTCTAGCTCCAGCGGCCTTTTGTTGAAGAAGTCCTTAGGCCTGCTGAGCTCCTTTGTTATAGCTTTCCACTCTGTGATGGTTAATTCCGTTGTCATGGCGGCTTGC